AAAAAACCGGAGGTTATTTGTATTCCTCGGAAACCCCCGCCAACATCACCATTTAATATTTCTTGGCCCACTATTGGCCAAACCACTTGGGCACTAGGTCCAATGTGAGTTGGATCACTTAGCCATGCTTCATAATTGGAAAAACGAGCACCATGGAAATACATGCCACTAAGCCAAAGAAAGATGATGGAGAGTTGGCCGAAATGGGCACTAAATACTTTTCGGGAAATCTCCTCTAAATCACTAGTATGGCTATCGAAATCATGAGCATCAGCATGTAGGTTCCAAATCCAAGTAGTAGTATCGGGTCCCTTAGCTATTGTTCTTGAGAAATGACCGGGTTTTGCCCATTCCTCGAAAGAAGTTTTTATGGGATCTCTATCTACCAAAATCTTTACTTCTGGTTCCGGCGAACGAATAATCATTGAGTCCTCCTCCTTCCGGACAACACATACAAAGAGACCTGCCAATATAAAAAAAAAAAGATTAGTGAACTTTTGAGAGATTTTTATATTGAGTTTCTTTCTATTCTATCTCCCATCTATCTATTCCAATTTTTTTCTTTAGTTATTCACTAGAACAATTATGATCCGGAAGTTAATCCGGGGCAAGTGTTCGAATCTATTATGACATAAGATATAGGCGCTCAACGGACCTTTTTGAATCCTCTAAAACTCCTCCTGGACTTTGAATTTCAATTCAATAATTTTTTTGTGCAACCTAGGCTAGGGGATTCAGATTTGAATTTGAAATTCAAAGATGGAATTTATTTCATTTTATGTCTTATTAAATAATTTAATAGAAGAGATTATTATGCACTCTATTTCCAATTACGTGAGCAGTCATCAGCATTGCTAGAGGCCATACTGCTATTTCTTTTTAGTTTTTTTGAGTTCTCTTTTTTTTTGAGTTTCACTTTTAGTTTGAATAACAGAAAAAAGGCAAATTCTCTGCTGTATCCACATACCATTTATCTCTACAAAATACGAGACGAAAAAGAACGATTTTTTTAGAAGGGATATAATGGAATTTTTGGATTGACTATTACTATAGCCTAATATATTTATATAATAGATATATAGAATATTATTCTAAATTTTCAGTTTTATTGGATGGACTGATGTAGACAACAAACATTTAATTACATTAAATATACATTTAAATACATTAAATATACATTTAAATGAAATATGCATTAAATATTCTAAACTAAATATTAAATATAATAATATATAAATAAGATTATTTAGTAAGATAAATATAGTAAGATAAATATGAAATATAAAAATAAATATGGAAATAATATATATATATATTAAGATATAAGGGTATATAGAATAATATAAATAGAACTAAAAAAAAAAAGAGTGTTTTTATTAAATTAAGAACGCCCTGTGATCTTCAACCAATTCTGTGCTTCAATATAATTACCGGGGGTAAGGGCTATAGCTTGTTTCCAATATTCAGCGGCTTGATCAAACCAAGCCTCAGCAATTTCGGAATCTCCCTGTCGAATGGCCTGTTCTCCGCGGTCGGAATAGGTGAGTAAATTCCTTCCCTTAGAACCGTACTTGAGAGTTTCCTGCCTCATACGGCTCAGCAGTCAATTGTTCCATTTTTCTGGAATTAACCAAAAGAAAATGGAATGGGTTAACTACATGAGTTTCAAACTTGAATTTTGATTAAAAAAGGGTTTCATCTCTTTTTCTTTTTATTTTTATAGTTTTATCTTTTCTCCTACCTTCCGAAGAATAACACATCTACATTAACACTCTCTAATTTTCTGAAAGGTAACTATCTCAATTTCATATATCATATACTTTCTAATATGACATTTCTATGGTCTATAGAATCTTTGAGAAAGACTTCTTTTTATTTTTCATAAGAAAGAAAAGACTTACTATCTGTGGGATCTGATACTACACCGCTGCTCAAAACCTTAGGGTAGGGGATCAACTTTATTACATAAGTGGATTCCTAACTCTTATATCATGATAGATTTTGTATCATGATATAAGTTGTAAGCAGTTCTTATTGTCTCGGCCTAAAACCTCGCCAATTGATCTTTACGGCGCTTCCTCTATCAATTGGATCTTTTATCCATAGAAAAAAGTATCTAGGCATATCTCTATTTCTTCATTTTTTTTTTTTTATTCTATGAAGTTTTTTTGTTTGCTACAGCTGATAAAAATCGTAGTTTTGAACGATATATATGTACAAAGCCTTTTTTTCTATAGTGGAGATAGTCGCACGTAATGACAGATCACGGCCATATTATTAAAAGCTTGGGGTAAAAACGGATTTCGTTCGAGTGCCCGAAAATAATATTCTAAAGCTTTTGTATGTTCTCCGTTACTTGTGTGAATAAGGCCTATGTTATAAAGTATATAACTTCGATCATAGGGATCAATTTCCAGTCGCATAGCCTCATAATAATTCTGTAAAGCTTCTGCATAATTTCCTTCAGATTGCGCCGACATCCGTTACGGTCGTCATTCAG